GCTAGCGTAGCTTAATTAAAGCATGACACTGAAGATGTTAAGATGGGCCCTAGAAAGCCCCGCAGGCACAAAGGTTTGGTCCTGGCCTTTCCAACAACTCTAGCTTAACTTACACATGCAAGTATCCGCACTCCCGTGAGAATGCCCCACAGTTCCCTGCTTGGGAACGAGGAGCCGGTATCAGGCGCACCTCTTCTTTAGCCCACGACGCCTTGCTCAGCCACACCCCCAAGGGAATTCAGCAGTGATAAACATTAAGCCATAAGTGAAAACTTGACTTAGTCAAAGCTAAGAGGGCCGGTAAAACTCGTGCCAGCCACCGCGGTTATACGAGAGGCCCAAGTTGTTAGACACCGGCGTAAAGCGTGGTTAAGATAACTTTTATACTAAAGCCGAACGCCTTCTCTACTGTTATACGTTTACGAAGATAGGAAGTCCAATCACGAAAGTAGCTTTACAATATCTGAACCCACGAAAGCTAGGATACAAACTGGGATTAGATACCCCACTATGCCTAGCCATAAACATAGACAGTTCACATACTTCACTGTCCGCCCGGGAACTACGAGCATCAGCTTAAAACCCAAAGGACTTGGCGGTGCTTTAAACCCACCTAGAGGAGCCTGTTCTAGAACCGATAATCCCCGTTCAACCTCACCCCTCCTTGTTCTCTCCGCCTATATACCACCGTCGTCAGTTTACCCTATGAAGGTCAAATAGTAAGCACAATCGGCACAGCCCAAAACGTCAGGTCGAGGTGTAGCGTATGGAGGGGGAAGAAATGGGCTACATTCCCTAGTACTAGGGCATACGAATTGTATGCTGAAACGCATACCTGAAGGAGGATTTAGCAGTAAGCAGGAAATAGAGTGTCCCGCTGAAACCGGCTCTAAAGCGCGCACACACCGCCCGTCACTCTCCCCAAGCTAACGCTCTCAAATAATTAAAACCCAGTAACTGCAAAGGGGAGGCAAGTCGTAACATGGTAAGTGTACCGGAAGGTGCACTTGGAATAAATACACCAGAGTATAGCTAAGACAGAAAAGCATCTCCCTTACACTGAGAAGTCATCCGTGCAAATCGGATTACCCTGATGCTAGAAAGCTAGCCCCCACCCCCAAAAACAGCAAATCACTATTTATACCCCCAAACAAATTAATCAACAATTAACAAACCATTTTACCCCCCTAGTATAGGCGATAGAAAAGGAACCCCGGAGCCATAGACGAAGTACCGCAAGGGAAAGCTGAAAGAGAAATGAAACAACCCAGTTAAGCTTAAAAAAGCAGAGACCCCACCTCGTACCTTTTGCATCATGAATTAGCAAGTAAAGTCCAAGCAAAGAGTACTTTAGTTTGCCTTCCCGAAACTAAGTGAGCTACTCCAAGATAGCCTAATTAATAGGGCGAACCCGTCTCTGTAGCAAAAGAGTGGGAAAAGCTTCGAGTAGCGGTGACAGACCTATCGAACTTAGTTATAGCTGGTTGCCTGAGAACTGGATAAGAGTTCAGCCTCCTGGCTTCTCCCCTCATATCTAACCTTAGCCATTAGACACCTAAGAGAAACCAGGAGAGTTAATCAAAGGGGGTACAGCCCCTTTAATACAAGACACAACTTTTCCAGGAGGGTAGAGATCAAAATTAAAAATAAGGAGCAATGTCTTGGTGGGCCTAAAAGCAGCCATCCCCACAGAAAGCGTTAAAGCTCAGACATACTACTTTATCCCCCCATTCTGATAACTCAATCTTAACCCCCTTATCTTACCAGGCCGTTCCATGTAACCATGGAAGAGATCATGCTAATATGAGTAACAAGAGAGTACTTTAGGCTCTCTCCCCGCACAAGTGTAAATCGGAATGGACACCCCACCGAACCTTAACGGCCCCAAACAAAGAGGGTAATGGACAACAAATCAAACAACCAGAAAACCATCCAATTAATCTAACCGTTAACCCTACACTGGCGTGCTTCCAAGGAAAGACTAAAAGAAAGAAAAGGAACTCGGCAAACACATCAAGCCTCGCCTGTTTACCAAAAACATCGCCTCTTGCAAAATTAATAAATAAGAGGTCTCGCCTGCCCTGTGACTATATGTTTAACGGCCGCGGTATTTTGACCGTGCAAAGGTAGCGCAATCACTTGTCTTTTAAATGAAGACCCGTATGAATGGCACAACGAGGGCTTAACTGTCTCTTCTTTCAAGTCAATGAAATTGATCTCCCCGTGCAGAAGCGGGGATATGAACATAAGACGAGAAGACCCTGTGGAGCTTCAGGCACCAAAGCAGAATATGTCAAGTCCTCCAGACTAATGATTAAAACAACTTATAACCTGCCCTAATGCCTTCGGTTGGGGCGACCGCGGGGAAATGAATAACCCCCATGTAGAATGGAAGCACAGCTTCTACAACTAAGAGTCCCCACTCTAACCAACAGAACCTCTGACTAACAAGATCCGGCAATGCCGATCAACGGACCAAGTTACCCCAGGGATAACAGCGCAATCCCCTTTTAGAGCCCATATCGACAAGGGGGTTTACGACCTCGATGTTGGATCAGGACATCCTAATGGTGCAGCCGCTATTAAGGGTTCGTTTGTTCAACGATTAAAGTCCTACGTGATCTGAGTTCAGACCGGAGTAATCCAGGTCAGTTTCTATCTATGAAACGATTCTTCCTAGTACGAAAGGACCGGAAGAAAGAAGCCCATGCTCGAAGTACGCTTCTCCCACATCCACTGATCCCAACTCAAGTGGGTAAATGGGCGTATCTCCCCCAACCTGCCCCAGAAAATGGCATGTTGAGGTGGCAGAGCATGGCTTAATTGCAAAAGACTTAAGCTCTTTTCACAGAGGTTCAAATCCTCTCCTCCACTATGATCTCGACACTAGTCATCCACATCATTAACCCGCTAGCCTTTATCGTCCCCGTTCTTTTGGCCGTCGCCTTCCTCACCCTACTTGAACGAAAAGTGCTAGGGTATATACAATTTCGGAAAGGCCCAAATATCGTAGGCCCTTACGGGCTCCTTCAGCCTATTGCCGATGGTATTAAACTGTTTATTAAGGAACCCATCCGCCCCCTAACTTCGTCCCCCTTCCTATTCCTGGCCACACCCATTATAGCTCTTACACTAGCCCTCACTTTATGAGCACCCATACCTATACCACACCCAGTGATTGACCTCAATTTAGGGGTCCTGTTTATCCTCGCCCTATCAAGCCTCGCGGTCTATTCTATTTTAGGCTCAGGCTGAGCCTCAAATTCAAAATACGCCCTTATTGGGGCCCTACGGGCCGTAGCCCAAACCATTTCGTATGAAGTTAGCCTTGGCCTAATTCTTCTAAACGCAATTATCTTTACCGGAGGCTTTACATTACAAACTTTTAGCATCGCCCAAGAAGCCGTATGACTGATTTTACCCGCCTGGCCCCTCGCAGCCATATGATATATCTCAACGCTAGCGGAGACCAATCGAGCCCCCTTCGACCTAACAGAAGGGGAGTCAGAACTAGTCTCAGGGTTCAATGTAGAGTATGCCGGGGGCCCCTTTGCGTTATTCTTCTTAGCAGAATATTCTAATATTCTCCTCATGAATACCCTATCTGCCACCCTCTTCCTAGGAGCAACCTATCTCCCCTCCATCCCTCTATTCACAACAACTAACCTTATAATTAAAGCAGCCCTCCTTTCAGTCGTCTTCCTATGGGTGCGAGCCTCATACCCCCGATTTCGGTATGACCAACTTATGCACCTCATTTGAAAAAACTTTCTCCCCTTAACCTTAGCCCTAGTTATCTGGCACCTATCAATGCCCATCGCATTTGCGGGGTTGCCCCCTCAAGTGTAAACAGGAGCTGTGCCTGAAACAAAGGGCCACTTTGATAGAGTGAATTATGAGGGTTAAAGTCCCTCCAACTCCTTAGAAAGAAGGGGTTCGAACCCTACCTGGGGAGATCAAAACTCCCAGTGCTCCCACTACACCACTTCCTAGTAGAATCAGCTAATTAAAGCTTTCGGGCCCATACCCCGAACATGTTGGTTAAAGTCCTTCTTCTGCTAATGACCGTTATTACGCTCACCATTCTACTTCTTGCACTTGGTACTGGCACCTCCCTCACGTTTGTGAGTTCCCACTGACTCCTAGCTTGGATAGGCCTAGAAATCAGCACTCTCGCTATCTTACCCCTCATAGCCCAACACCACCACCCCCGAGCTGTTGAAGCGGCTACTAAATACTTTCTTATTCAAGCAACAGCAGCTGCTGTGCTTCTATTTGCAAGCACTACCAACGCCTGAATCTCCGGGCACTGGGACATTCAGCAAACAAGCCACCCCTTACCCCTCACCCTTGTCACACTAGCGCTGGCCCTTAAGATTGGCCTAGCCCCACTCCACTCCTGACAACCCGAAGTTCTCCAAGGCCTCGGATTAAACACAGGCATTATCCTAGCAACCTGGCAAAAGCTGGCCCCCTTTGCCGTCCTCACCCAAATCCAGACCCCTAACTCACTTCTCCTCATTATCCTAGGCATTACCTCAATTTTCGTGGGGGGCTGAGGGGGACTAAACCAAACCCAACTACGAAAAGTACTCGGCTACTCCTCAATTGCCCACCTAGGTTGAATGGTCCTAGTACTGCAATACTCTCGCTCCTTGGCCTTACTTGCCCTCCTACTTTACATCATCGTAACTTACGCCACATTCACTCTTTTTACCCTTAAAAACGTTACTTCGGTGAAAGCGCTATTTGCCCTTGGGGCAAAAAACCCCATTCTTACCACCCTGCTACCTTTCCTCCTCCTCTCCCTAGCCAGCCTCCCCCCACTAACCGGCTTCCTGGCAAAACTACTTATCTTAAAAGAACTGGCCAAGCAAGGCTTGGCCCTCACAGCCGCCCTAGCTATTATGGGCACACTTCTAAGCGCATTCTTCTATGTTCGACTTTCAGTCGCAACAACCCTTACCCTCGCCCCTAACATTGTGACTAGCGTTACCCCCTGACGACTTTCCTCGTCACGACTCACCATGCCAATCTCCATCAGCACCGTATTGGCCGTCGCCCTCCTGCCTCTTTCCCCTACCCTACTTGCGTTACTAACCTATTAATGCAAATAGACCCCCCAGTGACTTAGGTTAGACAACCCAGACCAAGAGCCTTCAAAGCTCTCAGCGGAGGTGAGAACCCTCCAGTCGCTGTAAGACTTGCGGGACATTACCCCACATCTCCTGCATGCAAAACAGACACTTTAATTAAGCTAAAGCCTTACTAGACGGGCAGGCCTCGATCCTACGAAATCTTAGTTAACAGCTAAGCGCCCAAGCCAAGCGGGCATCCATCTACCTTTCCCCCGCCTGAAAAGTCTAATCAAGGCGGGGGAAAGCCCCGGCAGACGCTAGTCTGCTTCTTCAGATTTGCAATCTAACATGTCTAAACACCTCGGGACTTGACAAGAAGAGGACTCAAACCTCTGTATATGGGTCTACAATCCACCGCCTAGAACTCGGCCATCTTACCTGTGGCAACTACACGTTGACTTTTTTCGACCAATCACAAAGACATCGGCACCCTCTATTTATTATTTGGTGCTTGAGCTGGGATAGTGGGTACAGCTTTAAGCCTACTAATTCGAGCAGAACTGAATCAACCAGGCAGCCTTCTTGGGGATGACCAAATCTATAATGTTATCGTTACAGCACATGCATTTGTAATAATTTTCTTTATAGTAATGCCAGCTATAATCGGAGGATTTGGAAACTGATTAATCCCCCTCATGATTGGGGCCCCCGACATAGCATTCCCCCGGATAAACAACATAAGCTTTTGACTTCTGCCCCCTTCCCTTCTCCTCCTCCTAGCCTCCGCTGGCGTAGAAGCCGGGGCCGGAACTGGATGAACAGTATACCCCCCTCTAGCCGGCAACTTAGCTCATGCAGGGGCGTCCGTAGACTTAACCATCTTCTCCCTCCACTTGGCAGGAGTTTCCTCAATTCTAGGAGCTATTAACTTTATTACTACCATTATTAACATGAAACCTCCCGCTATTTCTCAGTACCAGACACCTCTATTTGTCTGAGCAGTCTTAATCACTGCAGTTCTGCTACTTCTTTCCCTCCCAGTCCTTGCTGCGGGAATTACAATACTACTAACAGATCGAAACCTCAATACCACCTTCTTTGACCCAGCAGGAGGAGGAGACCCGATTCTTTACCAACATTTATTCTGATTCTTTGGGCACCCAGAAGTGTACATCCTTATCCTCCCAGGATTTGGAATAATTTCTCACATTGTCGCCTATTACAGTGGCAAAAAAGAACCCTTCGGGTACATGGGGATAGTCTGAGCCATAATAGCAATTGGCCTATTAGGGTTTATTGTATGAGCCCACCATATATTTACAGTTGGAATGGATGTTGACACGCGTGCTTACTTCACATCCGCCACAATAATTATCGCGATTCCCACGGGCGTTAAAGTCTTTAGCTGACTAGCAACCCTCCACGGAGCTGATATTAAATGAGAAGCCCCTCTTCTCTGAGCCCTTGGCTTTATTTTCCTCTTTACGGTGGGGGGTCTAACTGGCATTATTTTAGCCAACTCATCTTTAGACATTGTCCTTCACGACACATACTATGTAGTAGCCCATTTCCACTACGTACTGTCAATAGGAGCTGTATTTGCCATTCTCGCTGGCCTCGTTCACTGATTCCCCCTCTTTACAGGCTATACACTTCATGAAACCTGAACAAAAGTACATTTCGGGGTAATATTTGCAGGGGTAAATTTAACCTTCTTCCCCCAACATTTCCTTGGCCTAGCTGGTATACCTCGACGGTACTCAGACTACCCCGATGCCTACACACTATGAAACTCTGTCTCCTCTATAGGCTCTCTAGTCTCACTACTAGCAGTGTCTCTATTCATGTACATTGTTTGAGAAGCATTCGCTTCTAAACGGGAGGTCCTGATAGTAGAGCACACGGCAACCAACGTAGAATGACTCCACGGCTGCCCTCCCCCTTACCACACGTTTGAGGAGCCTGCATTTGTTAAAGTTCAACACAACTAGACGAGAAAGGGAGGAATTGAACCCCCATAAACTGGTTTCAAGCCAGTCGCATAACCGCTCTGCCACTTTCTTCATATAAGACGCTAGTAAAACAGCTATTACACTGCTTTGTCAAGGCAGAATTGTGGGTTAAAGCCCCGCGTGTCTTATACAATAATGGCACATCCCCAACAACTAGGATTCCAAGACGCAACCTCACCTCTGATAGAAGAGCTTCTCCACTTCCATGACCACGCCCTAATAATCGTATTCCTAATTAGTGCATTTGTGCTTTACATTATTGTGGCTATGGTTACTACCAAAATTTATGATAAATACATCTTAGACTCACAAGAAATCGAAATTATCTGAACTGTCCTCCCAGCAGTTATCCTTATTATAATTGCCCTCCCCTCCCTACGCATTCTATATATTATAGACGAAGTCAATGACCCGCACCTAACAGTTAAAGCCATAGGACATCAATGGTATTGAAGCTATGAATATACCGATTATGAAGAGCTTGGATTTGACTCCTACATAATCCCCACGCAAGACCTAATACCCGGTCAATTCCGGCTGCTAGAAACAGACCACCGAATAGTGGTCCCAGTTGAATCCCCCATCCGAGTCCTGGTCTCCGCTGAAGACGTATTACACTCCTGAGCAGTACCTACGCTAGGAGTAAAAATAGATGCAGTCCCCGGTCGCCTAAACCAGACAGCCTTCATTACATCACGACCCGGAGTCTTCTACGGGCAATGCTCCGAGATTTGCGGGGCAAACCACAGCTTTATACCTATCGTAGTAGAAGCCGTCCTCCTAGAAGCCTTTGAAAACTGACTGTCCCTCTCTCTCCAAGACCTATCACTAAGAAGCTAAAAAGGGATTAAGCGCTAGCCTTTTAAGCTAGAGACTGGTGACCCCCAACCACCCTTAGTGAAATGCCTCAACTGAACCCAAACCCTTGATTTGCCATCCTAGTATTTACCTGAATAGTATTTCTGTATTTTTTACCTGTAAAAATTATAGGACACACTTACCCAAGTGAACAAACCGCCCAAATTCCCCGCTTTAACCAACCAGAAAACTGACTCTGACCATGACTTTAAGCCTTTTTGATCAATTTATAAGCCCCTGACATATAGGTATCCCCTTACTAGCCATTTCTCTAGTCCTCCCTTGAGTCCTTTTCCCGACACCAACCTCCCGTTGATTAAACAACCGAATATTAACCTTTCAAAGCTGGTTCATCGCCCGATTTACCCACCAAACCTTTTTACCCCTGAATGTCGGCGGACACAAATGAGCCCTTCTCCTCACCTCCCTTATAGTGTTCCTTATTACCCTAAATATGTTGGGCCTTCTCCCCTATACCTTCACCCCCACCACGCAACTATCCCTTAACCTTGGTCTTGCTGTACCCCTCTGACTAGCTACTGTTGTCATCGGCATGCGTAACCAACCAACAGCAGCTCTAGGACACCTTCTCCCTGAAGGAACCCCCACACCCCTAATCCCAGTCCTCATCATTATCGAAACAATTAGCCTATTCATCCGACCTGTCGCCCTAGGAGTTCGACTTACAGCAAACTTAACAGCCGGTCACCTCCTAATTCAGTTAGTCTCAATAGCCGTCCTTGTTCTCCTGCCGATAATGCCTATGGTAGCGATACTAACAGCGATTCTTCTACTTATGTTAACGCTTCTAGAGATTGCCGTGGCAATAATCCAGGCCTATGTATTTGTTCTACTCTTAAGCCTTTACCTACAAGAAAACGTCTAATGGCCCATCAAGCACACGCGTATCATATAGTTGACCCCAGCCCTTGACCCTTAACAGGCGCAGTCGCCGCCCTGTTAATAACCTCAGGCCTTGCAGTTTGATTCCACTTCCACACCACAACCCTTATAACCCTCGGGATTATTCTTCTCCTCCTCACAATACTCCAATGATGACGAGATATCGTTCGGGAAGGTACATACCAAGGTCACCACACCCCTCCAGTCCAAAAAGGCCTTCGGTACGGAATAATTCTCTTCATTACCTCAGAAGTCTTCTTCTTTTTAGGGTTCTTCTGAGCCTTTTATCACTCAAGCCTTGCGCCCACCCCTGAACTAGGAGGCTGCTGACCCCCCGCGGGCATCACCACCTTAAACCCATTCGAAGTCCCTCTCCTCAATACAGCCGTCCTCCTTGCCTCGGGCGTGACAGTTACCTGAGCACACCACAGCATCATAGAAGGGCTCCGAACTCAAGCAATCCAATCTTTAGCCCTAACAATTTTCCTCGGGTTCTACTTTACCTTCTTACAAGCAGTAGAGTACTACGAAGCCCCATTTACAATCGCTGACGGAGTCTATGGCTCCACATTTTTTGTGGCTACTGGCTTCCACGGCTTACACGTTATCATCGGTTCCACTTTCCTAGCCATCTGCCTCCTACGTCAAATCCAATACCATTTTACATCTGAGCATCACTTCGGATTCGAAGCAGCTGCCTGATATTGACACTTCGTAGACGTCGTCTGATTATTCCTATATATCTCTATTTACTGATGAGGATCATAGTCTTTCTAGTATTAATGTTAGTACAGGTGACTTCCAATCACTCGGTCTTGGTTAAAACCCAAGGAAAGATAATGAGCTTAGTTATAACAATCATTTCCATTACCCTTACACTCTCAGTTATTCTAGCCACCGTCTCCTTTTGACTCCCACAAATAACCCCTGATCATGAAAAACTATCCCCTTACGAATGTGGGTTCGACCCACTAGGCACAGCCCGCCTCCCCTTTTCCCTCCGATTTTTTCTCGTGGCCATCCTATTCCTCTTATTTGACCTAGAGATTGCCCTCCTTCTGCCCCTCCCCTGAGGAGATCAACTGACAACCCCCCTCCTTACCTTTCTATGAGCCTCCACCGTCTTAGCCCTCCTAACCCTAGGCCTAGTCTATGAGTGGCTCCAAGGCGGGCTAGAATGGGCCGAATAGGCAGTTAGTTTAAGAAAAACATTTGATTTCGGCTCAAAAACTTCTGGTTAAAGTCCATAGCTACCTTATGACTCCCGCTCACTTCACTTTCTCGTCAGCATTTATTCTAGGACTCGCAGGCCTAGCCTTCCACCGGACCCACCTCCTCTCTGCGCTTCTCTGCTTAGAAGGAATGATACTGTCCTTATTTATTGCTATATCGCTATGGACGCTACAACTGGACGCCACCGCTTTCTCACCCTCACCCATGCTTTTACTGGCATTCTCAGCTTGTGAGGCAAGTGCAGGACTAGCGCTTCTGGTAGCAACAGCTCGTACCCACGGCACTGACCGCCTACAAAGCCTTAACCTCTTACAATGCTAAAAATCCTCATCCCTACCCTAATGCTAATTCCAACAATCTGACTCGCCCCTGCTAAACGCCTGTGGCCTATAACACTTGCACACAGCCTAATCATTGCACTAGCTAGTTTTTCTTGATTAAAAAACCTTTCAGAGACAGGGTGGTCTTGCCTCAACTCATACCTAGCGACTGACCCCCTTTCCACCCCCCTTCTGGTCCTCACTTGCTGGTTACTTCCCCTGATGATTCTTGCTAGCCAAAACCATCTAGCCTCCGAACCCATCGGCCGTCAACGAATGTATATTACACTTTTAACAGCGCTACAAATCTTCCTAATTATAGCATTTGGTGCAACCGAAATCATTATATTTTACGTCATATTTGAAGCCACACTACTCCCGACCTTAGTCCTCATTACCCGATGGGGAAACCAAACAGAACGGCTAGGTGCAGGGTTTTACTTTTTATTTTATACCCTAGCAGCATCCCTCCCCCTCCTTATTGCCCTACTTCTCCTTCAAAACACCACAGGTACTCTATCTCTGCTAACCCTACAATTCTCTAACCCCTTATGCCTCACTACCTACGCAGATAAGGTCTGATGAGTCAGCTGTTTACTAGCATTTCTAGTTAAAATACCTCTCTACGGAGCCCACCTCTGACTCCCTAAAGCACACGTCGAAGCCCCAGTTGCAGGCTCCATAGTACTTGCCGCTGTCCTACTAAAATTAGGGGGCTATGGAATAATACGTATATTAACCGTCCTCGAGCCACTCACCAAAGAACTAAGTTACCCATTCATTATCCTTGCACTATGAGGCGTAATTATGACCGGCTCAATTTGCCTACGCCAAACTGACCTCAAATCACTCATCGCTTACTCTTCAGTAAGCCACATGGGGTTAGTAGTCGGTGGTATCCTCATCCAAACAGCCTGAGGCTTCACAGGCGCCCTAATTCTCATGATTGCACATGGCCTCACCTCCTCCGCCCTCTTTTGCCTTGCAAATACCAACTACGAACGTACCCACAGCCGAACTATATTATTAGCCCGAGGCCTACAAATAGCTCTCCCACTAATAACTTCCTGGTGATTTATTGCTAGCCTGGCCAACTTAGCACTTCCGCCTCTCCCTAATCTTATAGGAGAGCTAATAATTTTTACATCCCTGTTTAACTGGTCCTGATGGACCTTCATCCTTACAGGAGCCGGAACCCTAATTACAGCAGCCTATTCTCTCTACATATTCCTAATAACTCAACGGGGCCCACTACCAGCGCATATTATTGCCTTAGACCCCACCCACTCACGAGAACACTTGCTTATTACCCTCCACCTCCTCCCCCTTCTTCTCTTGATCCTCAAACCAGAGCTAATCTGGGGTTGAGCCGCCTGTAGGTATAGTTTTAACAAAAATATTAGATTGTGATTCTAAAGACAGAGGTTAAAACCCTCTTACCCACCGAGAGAGGCTCGCAGCAACGAAGACTGCTAATCTTCGCTATCTTGGTTAGACTCCAGGACTCACTCGAATGCTCCTAAAGGATAATAGCACATCCATTGGTCTTAGGAACCAAAAACTCTTGGTGCAAGTCCAAGTAGCAGCTATGCACCTTACACCTCTTACCATAACATCAAGCCTAATTCTTATTTTTACACTTCTCCTGTACCCCGTACTAACAACCTTGAACCCCCACCCCCAAAAAGCCGACTGAGCCCTGGCCCAAGTTAAAGTGGCTGTTAAAGCAGCCTTCTTTGTTAGCCTCCTACCTCTTTGCCTGTTTCTAAACGAGGGCGCGGAAACAATTATTACCAACTGAAACTGAATAAACACCACAACCTTTGATATTAACGTCAGCTTTAAATTTGACTACTACTCCATTACATTCACCCCTATTGCCCTCTATGTTACTTGGGCCATTCTTGAATTCGCATCCTGGTATATACACTCAGACCCCTTCATAAACCGATTCTTTAAATACCTACTTATTTTCCTTATCGCTATAATCATTTTAGTCACAGCAAATAACCTATTCCAGATTTTCATTGGCTGAGAAGGAGTGGGCATCATATCCTTCCTCCTCATCGGCTGATGATACGGCCGAGCAGATGCAAACACCGCTGCCCTTCAAGCAGTCTTGTACAATCGAGTAGGGGATATTGGCCTACTCTTTGCCATAGCATGAATTGCGATGAACCTTAACTCCTGAGAGTTACAACAAATCTTTGCAGCAGCTAAAGACTTAGACCTGACCCTCCCCCTCCTCGGCCTTATCCTTGCCGCCACTGGGAAATCAGCTCAATTTGGCCTACACCCCTGACTCCCCTCCGCCATGGAGGGCCCTACGCCGGTCTCTGCCCTACTACATTCTAGCACCATAGTAGTAGCCGGCATCTTCTTACTCATTCGAATAAGCCCCCTACTACAAGACAACCAAACAGCCCTAACAACTTGTCTGTGCCTAGGAGCACTAACCACGCTATTCACCGCCACCTGCGCACTCACACAAAATGACATCAAAAAAATCGTTGCTTTCTCTACATCAAGCCAGCTCGGACTAATAATAGTCGCCGTTGGGTTAAACCAGCCCCAACTCGCCTTTATTCACATCTCCACCCATGCCTTTTTTAAGGCATTACTATTTTTATGCTCCGGCTCAATCATCCACAGCCTTGACGACGAACAAGATATCCGAAAAATAGGAGGGATGCACCACCTAACACCATTCACTTCTTCCTGCCTCACTATTGGCAGTCTGGCCCTCACAGGCACCCCTTTCCTGGCTGGCTTCTTCTCAAAAGACGCCATTATTGAAGCACTAAACACATCGCACCTTAACGCCTGAGCCCTCGTCCTTACCCTTCTAGCCACCTCCTTCACAGCTGTTTATAGCCTACGTGTAATCTTCTTTGTGTCAATAGGACACCCCCGATTTAAGCCCCTATCCCCTATTAACGAAAACGACCCCGCAATAGTCAACCCCATAAAACGACTAGTGGGAGGAAGTATCGTTGCCGGCTTCGTAATTATGTCCAACACCCTCCCCCTAAAAACACCCGTTATATCTATACCCCCCTTACTTAAGCTAGCCGCCCTTATCGTCTCTATTTTAGGCCTAATTATAGCCCTCGAATTAGCATCCCTGACGAGCAAACAATTCAAACCCACCCCTCAACTAACCTACCACCACTTCTCCAATATACTGGGGTTCTTCCCAGCAATCATCCATCGTTTACTCCCTAAACTAAACCTCTACCTGGGCCAAACAATTGCCACCCAAATAATTGACCAAACTTGACTAGAAAAAACTGGCCCTAAAGCCGTAACCTCCTTAAACACCCCTCTTATCTCAACCGTCAGCAATGTCCAACGAGGAATAATTAAAACCTACCTCATTACATTCCTCTTAACCTTAGCCCTTGCAACCCTCGCACTCTTTTTTTAAACAGCCCGGAGAGTTCCCCGACTTAACCCTCGAGTTAACTCCAACACAACAAATAGAGTAAGAAGTAGCACCCACGCACCCACAACTAATAACCCCCCTCCTAACGAATACATTAACGCAACGCCTCCAATATCCCCCCGAAGAACAGAAAACTCACAAAACTCCTCCGCTGACACTCAAGAAAACTCATACCAGCCTTCGTAAAAGAAACAAGTAACCAAAGCCACCCCCGTAGCGTATATAAATATATATACAGCAACAGCCCCACTTCCCCAAGTCTCAGGGTAAGGCTCAGCGGCGAGCGCTGCCGAATAAGCGAACACAACTAGCATTCCCCCTAAGTAAATCAAAAATAAAATCAAAGACAGAAAAGAGCCCCCATGCCCCGCCAAAATTCCACACCCAAACCCTGCTACCACTACCAGCCCCAAAGCAGCAAAATAGGGGGAGGGGTTAGAAGCTACTGCAACAAGACCCAATACTAAACCTAATGAGAATAAAAATATTATATACGTCATAATTCCTGCCAGGACTTTAACCAGGATTAATGGCTTGAAAAACCACCGTTATTATTTAACTACAAGAACCCTAATGGCTAGCTTACGCAAGACCCACCCCTTACTAAAAATTGCCAACGACGCGTTAGTCGATCTTCCGGCCCCTTCCAACATCTCAGCATGGTGAAACTTTGGCTCCCTACTAGGCCTCTGCCTAGTGTCCCAAATCGTCACAGGACTATTCCTAGCCATGCACTATACTTCAGACATTGTCACAGCCTTCTCATCTGTCGCCCACATCTGCCGGGATGTAAACTATGGGTGACTAATCCGAAACCTCCACGCCAACGGCGCATCCTTCTTCTTCATTTGCATCTACTTTCACATCGGCCGGGGACTATACTATGGCTCCTACCTTAACAAAGAAGCGTGAAATATCGGAGTAGTTCTTTTACTATTAGTAATAATAACTGCTTTCGTTGGCTACGTCTTGCCCTGGGGCCAAATATCATTTTGAGGAGCCACCGTTATTACCAACCTTCTATCCGCAGTACCCTACGTAGGCAACACCCTTGTTCAATGAATTTGAGGGGGCTTCTCAGTAGACAATGCAACCCTCACCCGCTTCTTCGCATTCCACTTCCTCTTGCCCTTCATCATTGCAGCCGCAAGCCTTGTTCACTTACTATTTCTGCACGAACACGGCGCAAACAACCCCCTCGGCTTAAACTCAGACGCAGACAAAATTCCATTTCACCCCTACTTCTCCTACAAGGACCTTCTAGGATTTGCAGTCCTTCTAATCGCACTTACCTCCCTAGCACTCTTTTCTCCCAATCTGTTAGGAGACCCAGACAACTTCACTCCAGCCAACCCCCTTGTCACTCCTCCACATATTAAACCTGAATGATATTTCCTATTTGCATATGCGATCCTACGATCAATCCCTAATAAACTGGGAGGCGTATTAGCCCTCCTAGCATCAATTCTTGTACTATTAACAGTTCCATTCATCCACACCTCAAAACAACGAAGCCTGACATTCCGGCCCATAACCCAATTCCTATTCTGGGTACTAATCGCAAACGTCGCTATTCTTACCTGAATTGGGGGTATGCCCGTTGAAGACCCCTACATCATCATTGGCCAAATCGCTTCTTTCCTTTACTTCCTCCTGTTCTTGATTTTTATACCATTAACTGGCTGAATAGAGAATAAAGTCCTCAAATGATCGTGCATTAGTAGCTCAGCCTCAGAGCGCCGGTCTTGTAAACCGGACGCCGGGGGTTAGAGTCCCCCCTACTGCTCAAAGAAAGGGGATTCGAACCCCCACCGCTAACTCCCAAAGCTAGTGTTCTTAATTAAACTATTCCTTGATAAAATTTCTAATATATGTATATACCCGACTTAAAATTCTGTCCCACTTAAAGTATCATGCTGAAACTTCTAAGGGGTACGATGTAAGGCTTGTACTAAGTGTGGTACTCTTACATATATGGTTTGCTTAATAACCATGTTATTGGGTTAGAACACGTAATTGTATGTTTTCGCCTAACATTTGTTTTACTCAAACATTCAGTGTAGTCTTAAAAAGGTACATTTATAAACTTAACGACTATTAATGGACTCAAGCATTTATTGTCCAATATAAGTCGACCAAATAGTATCATGTCTATATTAACGGTTATTGAGGTCGGGGATGGACCAACGTGAGGGTTCCTAAAATTGAACACTATCGGCATCTGGTTCCTATTTCAAGTTCATAAATTTAAAATTATCCCCATTGTATCTCCTGACGCTTGCATAAGTTAATGTTGTAAATATATCTCCGGAAGCAGCCACCATGCAAGCATTCTCTCCACAGGGGCAAGGGGTATTTTTTTTCCTTTCATTTTCATTTGGCATTTCATAGTGCGAGAGAGCAATAATATAATAGGGTTGTATACGATGTTAAAGTCCAATACAAAATTAAGCGCAGAGCTAACAATTAATGGTACAAAGACCCAATTTGAAAACAACAACAATAAACTATATCAAGAGCATACGGACCCGGATTTATTTAGTACAATCACCGCATGTGTTACGCCCCGGGATACTGTAACTCTCCTACGAATACTGTATATGTTAATTTCTCTTTTTTAGGCTTAATATATTTATAGGCCCCCCCTACCCCCCCATCCCCCGGGGGATAGTTAACACTTTTACTAGACCCTGAAAAGACACGCCCCCCCGGACGGAGCGTTCCGATCTAAAATACACGTATTTATAATATTACAGTATTACACACA